ATTAGTTCCTTTCTTTACTATTTTACATCTATCTATTTAATTTAGTTATTCACTAGAACAATTATGATATTGAAGTCAATCCGAGGCAAGTGTTCGGATCTATTATGACATAACAATTAGGTGCCTAACGGACCTTTTTTTTTTTAATCTTTTTCCAGCGTGATGAAAAACTTTTTTATTTGTGCAACCCAGTGCGATATATAAATGTATATATCTGAATGGGTAAGTACCCATACGAATCTACTTCCATGAAATATTTTATAACTTTACTAGAAATCTACAAATCACAAGATCATTCAGTAGAGTGAAATGCATTAGAATTACTAAGATCTATTCCGATATGTTATCTATATTGAATTTTCTGATTTGAGAATATCTTTTATCTTTTAGTAGTTTTATTCTATATTGTATATGGATCATTTATCCCTATGAAGTCCAATACAATGATTTAGAAGTGGAGATATAATGAAACTCTTGATTGGGCTTTTTCATGGGAACAATCTATTTTATTTAATAGATGGATCCAACAAAACAACCAATTTTAATGAATTCAAAAAAAGAGTGATCTTATTCAAACTCGAAACGTCCCGTGATCTTCAACCAATTATGTGCTTCAATATAATTACCCGGACTAAGAGCTATAGCTTGTTTCCAATACTCAGCAGCTTGATCGAACCAAGCTTCCGCAATTTCCGAATTCCCCTGTAAAATGGCCTGCTCTCCCCGGTCAGAATAGGTATTTCCTTTCTTTAGAACCGTATTTGAGAGTTTCCTACCTCATACGGCTCGGCAATCGATTCTTTTTTTTTTGCTGGCGTCCCCGTCCCCCATCTTGAATTAATATGCTAACTAAATTAGGTTTGTCATAAATCTAATAGATTTGTCATAAATCTATCTTCATTTTTCCTGGGTTAACCAAAACAAGTCAATTATACAAGTTTCAAACTCAAATTTTGATCAAAAAAATAATAAGTTTTATCTTTTATCCCACCTTCAGAAGAATGAAGCATAAATAGCCTCCTATAGCGTTAGAATTTTCTGAAAGGTAACTATCTCGGTTTCATATCATATATAAAATTAATATAGAATCTTTGAAAAAGACTTTTTTACATAAGAAAAAAGGACTTACTATCTTTGGGATCCGATGCTACACCGCTGCTCAATACTTTAGTAGATCAACTCTATTACATAAGTTGATTTCTAACCTAACCCTTAGTCCATATTATGGCATAAGATAAGTAGGCAAAGCAGTTCTTAACTCTATCGACCTCATACTAATTGATCTTTACGGTGCTTTCTCTATCAATTCAATTCTTTATCCATAGAGTATAATATATATAGGCTGTACTGTACCTATTTCTTCCTATTTCGGTTCTCGTGAAATCTCTTTACTTGCTACAGCTGATAAGAATCGTTGCTTTGGGCAATACATATGTAGAAAGCCTATTTTTTTTTTAGATTGGATCTTTTTTTTTCCCTTTTTCTATAGTGGGGATAGTCGCACGTAATGACAGATCACGGCCATATTATTAAAAGCTTGCGGTAAGAATGGGTTTCGTTCTAGTGCCCGGAAATAATATTCCAAAGCTTTTGTATGCTCTCCGTTACTTGTGTGTATAAGGCCTATGTTATAGAGTATATAACTTCGATCATAAGGATCAATTTCTGGTCGCATAGCTTCATAATAATTTTGTAAAGCTTCCGCATAATTTCCTTCGGATTGAGCCAACATCCGTTACGGTCGTTCATTTTAATCAAAGAATCCCCGTTTCAGAACCGTACGTGAGATTTTCATTTCATACGGCTCCTCCCTTCTGTGCATAATACTAAGGGGAATAATCCATGGATTCAAAATTTCACTATTCTCATTATGAACTAACAGGAGCTAGTATTTTTACAAGAAATCTCTAGCCAGCCTTCCTGAAAGAGGTTTTTCTTAACACTAATCATATTAGTGCTAGATGTAAATGATAACTCCAACAATTTCTTTGTGTCCAACGCTTCTTATTTCCCGGAATTAGTCACTTCAACGATCTTTGATGGTTATATGGGTATCCAAAGTACGAACGAGATGGATGTTTGTTGTCCCAACCACTCTTGTAAGCCCCGATACCTAGAAAGAAAGGGGTAATTTATAACAAAGTTTTCGTGTTGTTGATTCCTAGATGTAGTGCTTCTTCCCCAATGCTACCTATTGGTACTAGTGGAATAGGATTGACCATAATCCATAGGTGTAACCTTTCGCTCAATACTCAAATTGACAATTCAAATATCTGAGGCTGCATCGATCGAGGATACACGACAGAAGGAATTGTTCTATTTTCAGACATCACCTTCACCAAGCGCGAGTTTATTTCCAAAAATGGGTTCGTTCTATCTGGAATCGCGCCCCTTATCTTTCTCGTAATACTGAGCGAGAACTAGACTAAAAAAAAAGAATCAAATCGCACCATCTCTGTAATAGGTAAATGCCCTTTTTTCTCCGGAAGTAGTCGGAATTATTCGTAATAAGATATTGGCTACAATTGAAGAGGTTTTATCAATAAAATTTGCATTTATCCGAGATCTAGGCATAATTTGCAATCCATTCTATAAAATTTCATTTCCCCTAGTCAGGAAAATGATCCCACAAAAAAGGAATTGAATTGTACAGTACGAAATAACATAAAAAAGGGATCATTAAAAAAAAAGGATGTGGACCTTCTGCTCAAACTTTCCCCTTTTGTTTGAATTGGACAAGAAGAGATATGAAATATTGGAATCAAGTTGGATTTTTTCCATATACTAACTATTACAATTTCATCTAACTTGAATAACGAATAACCCAACCAAGGACTTTCTTTTACTGTGGATTCTGATAACTTGAAAAGTTTTGATTTGGTTATGATCCAAAGAGAAAAAAGAATGAAATTGAATAGAATAAGGTAAGCATCCGTTTTGTTTGCATAATGTGAATGCACGACGCCATACAATTGAAAATGAAAATAGAAAAATCCATGAGACGCTTCATAAATTTGTAATAAATTTGTAATAGATTTATGGGGGGTAGCTGATAAGAGAACTTGTTGAAAAATAGGAAATTGTAAAAGAACTTTTCCCATGGAGCCTTTCCGCGGACGTACCCGTACTCCAATAATAGGAATGATTCGTTATTCACTAAGTTTGTGGTCAATAATAAAAAAGATTATCTAGGAGAGATGGCCGAGTGGTTGAAGGCGTAGCATTGGAACTGCTATGTAGGCTTTTGTTTACCGAGGGTTCGAATCCCTCTCTTTCCGTTTCGTTTCTCTTAATTCACCAACGTTACTGAGCACAATGGATCAAATCAAATAATATTTAATATCACCCTTACCCTTTCAGTAAGGGTAATTTTATTTTATATAAATTCTCTATTTCAAATTACATTATTGCACTGTGATATGTGGTACGTAACCTAAAATACAAATATCAGAAAAAAGCAAAAAAGAAAAAATTCTCTGAACTTTTTTTGTTATTTTCGTCAAGTCTGACGGGAATAATATTCTACGACTAACAATTCATTTATTTTCAAACCGATCCATTTACTATCTATTGTTTGATTTACTAATCCTTTATATTGGAATGAGTCAAAAGTCAAATGTTTTGGCAATTCCTCGCGAGGGGATAAAGAAATTAAATTTTGAATCAGAGCTTTCGATCTTTGTTTATCTTTCGTAGTAATAATATCCCTAGGTTTGCAACGATAACTTGGTATATCCACTATACGACCATTAACTAAAATATGTCTATGGTTAACTAATTGCCTAGCTCCGGGAATGGTCGAAGCCATACCCAATCGGAAGAGGATGTTATCCAAACGCATTTCAAGTAATTGTAGTAAAACTTGACCTGTTGACCCTTTGGCTTTTCCGGCGATATGCACATATCTAAGTAATTGTCGTTCTGTCAGACCATAATGAAAACGCAATTTCTGTTTTTCTTCTAGACGAATACGATATTGTGATCTTTTCCCGGAACGCAATTGGTTTTTAAGATCACCTCTAGATCTAGGTTTTTTACTAGTTAGTCCTGGTAAAGCTCCCAGACGGCGTATTTTTTTGAAACGAGGCCCTCGGTAACGAGACATAAAAACTCCTTTTTTTATTAAAATTCTATTTTTCAGAAGAAATCTAATTTAAGACTGAACTAAGGCGAAAGGATAAACAAAGCTAAATCTATTGAAGTACTATAAACAAAAACAAAGTAGAAAAAGCAAAGTAGATTAAAATAAATTGTATCAATATCCCGATTTTTGTATATATAGGAAATTGAGTTGAGGCTACGTTTTATGATTTGTTCTGTAGAGATCTAATTGATCCTATTTATTTTTATGCAAGTTACCGCGGCATAACAGAATAGATAGATCGGTAATCCGACATTTTTTATTTTTGGAAAGGGAGAGTAGAGATTCTCGATTGTGTAAAAATTGATAGAGAAAAGCCGGCTATCGGAGTCGAACCGATGACCATCGCATTACAAATGCGATGCTCTAACCTCTGAGCTAAGCGGGCTTACATAATAGAACATTTACATATACATAACATATACATAATAGAACATAACAAAAGATAAGTATATAAGAATTGAGGAAATTATCCAATCTTAACTATTAGCGGATCTTACCTATTAGATATTAATATCAACGATATTGAATATTAACTAGAACTAAAAAACTCATAGCTCTAGAGCATAGTAAATTATGATATAACTAATGACTAAATAGAAAATTTTACTAATATAGAATATAGAATTTTCTTCCTCGAAATTCGATTTTCTAATAGAATAGAAATAGATAACTAACTTTCTAAGAAAATTAAAATAGATGACTGATTAGTATATAATTAGTATATGACTAATTTAATTGGTAGTCCATAAAAAATTCGAATTTTGATTCTATCATCAGTTTTTTCTATTTTTTAATGAGAATAAATTAATAATTTAGAATAATAATTCTAGCCGTTATACCAAATTGGTCCCAAGAAAAGGATCGAGATACATTCTAAATTGGAACGAGCGGTTCCTCTGGTTTGATTTGATTCGAAAAAAAGAAAAAAGATAGAATGAAATAAAGAAGAATGAATATCGAACCTTGGATTATTCAAAATTACACTGCAAAAAAAAGCAGAAAGAAACATATATATATGTGGGATATATTTATCCATATTGAATTGCGGATACATCAATGATACAATTATTTCTGATTCAAACAAAGTTCATCCAATAGAGATGAACTGCTGAGGGATAGAAAAGAATAAAAAAAGCAGCATAGACCTTTCGATATAGAAATTTTTATCTAACGAATTTCACAATTTCAAAATAAATGAAAGAAAAAAAATGTATAGAATTCCAATTGGATCTTGATATCAAAAAAAGGGGGATATGGCGAAATTGGTAGACGCTACGGACTTGATTGAATTGAGCCTTAGTATGGAAACCTGCTAAGTGGTAACTTTCAAATTCAGAGAAACCCTGGAATAAAAAATGGGCAATCCTGAGCCAAATCCTTAGGATTTTTAAAAAACTAGAAAAAAATAGAAAAGGATAGGTGCAGAGACTCAACGGAAGCTATTCTAACGAATAAAGTTGACTACGTTTCGTTGGTAGTGGGAATCCATCTATCAAAAAATTACGGAGGGAATGGTCCTATATACCTAATAGGTACGTATACATATTGACATATTAAATTTATGACCCAAATCCATATTAATATTATTCATAACATAATCATAACATGATATTATTATCATAACAGAATAATTAATATTTAAATAATAAATATTAAATTTATTAAATATTTTTTTTTTTATTATATATATTATATTAAATATAAAATATAATTATTTAATTATTAAATAAGTATAATGTTGAATAGATATAATTTATTTATATAGATATAATTTATTTATATATAATTACAAATATAATTATGTTACAAACTATTATATTATAACCATTTAAAATATTTTAAATATTAACTAAATAAAATAAAAATATATAAAATATAAGAAATAAAAAAAATCGAATTTCTCATTTGAAATAATAAAAAAATAATAAATAAAATTTCTAAATACAGAATATGAAATATCTATCTATCTATATATATATATGAATATATAAATGTATATATACATATAAAAAATTCAGAATTATTCTGAATCCATTTTGATCTGGGTTGAAAGAAGAATCGAATATTTTTCAGTGATTAAATCATTCATCCCAGCCCAGAGTTTGATAGATTTTTTCTTTTGAAAGATGCATCGTACGAGAATAAAGAGAGAGTCCCATTCTACATGTCAATATCGACAACAATGAAATTTATGGTAAGAGGAAAATCCGTCGATTCTAAAAATCATGAGGGTTCAAGTCCCTCTATCCCCAATCAAAAGCCCATTTTACTTTCCAACGTTTTTTCATTTCATCCGCAGTTCAGTTCAAACAAAATTCAATATCTTTCTCATTTACTCTACCCTTTTACAAAAGGATCCAAATAAAAATTCTTGGATCTTATCCTATTTTTGATAGGTAAAAGAATACCTTTACAAATAAACATATGTGGTAAGGAATCTCTATTATTGAATCATTCAAGTCCATAGTCCTTAGTCCTTAGACTTACTAAGAAACTTAGTTTAATACCCTTTCTTTACTTTTTACTAAAATTTTATTTACATAATTGTACTAAGATAATGCACGACAAATAGTCGGGATAGCTCAGTTGGTAGAGCAGAGGACTGAAAATCCTCGTGTCACCAGTTCAAGTCTGGTTCCTGACATGTAAATAATGTATCAGATAGATATTCATACAAATTAATCGCGACAGATCAGGATACATGTGTCTATCAGAGTTGCGGGATAGGAATAGGCAGAATGCGCTTCAAACACAGTACAAAAAAAATCCGATCTTTTTTTCTGAATTTCATATTTTCAAATTATTCATATTCTATATTATATTTATTCACTGTTGCTTACGTTACTTTTTCGTGGCCTATCTAAGGTTGTGTGCGCGATACAAAATTCCTGGCATAGAATTCTTTTGATTCATCCTATTCTTTCTGCTCATACGAAATTGATATGATCTTTTGAAAATTGGAAAATATAAACGGAACCCCTTCCCTTTTAGGCTATTCATAATACGCATTAGAGTCCGGCCACTTCCTTCCATCTTGAACAGGAGGTAAAAAAAAATAGTCTTTGACTTGAATGAAATTTTGAGTTGTGTTGTATCAGTGAACAGTAGTTTCTTAATCATTCAAGGAGCATCTTGTATTTCATAGAAATTTGGAGTTATATAATCCTTACGTAAGGGCCAGCCTATCCAACTTTCAGGCATCAAAATACGTTTAAGGCGTGGATGATTGTCGTAAGAGATTCCTAACATATCATAAGATTCACGTTCTTGAAAATCCGCGCTTCTCCAAATCCAGAAAACAGACGGAATTCTAGGATTCTTCCTTGGGGCAAATATTTTTATGCATATCTCTTCTG